AGTCTAGGGTCTATCGGTAAGGACGTGAAATACGAAATAACAAGGGAGAGACTTTGAACTTGTTTATCCTAACTGAAAAGGGTGAATTGAATAGTTAATTGAAACATCTTACTAAACTATGAGGAATACATCAACTGAGATTCCGTGCGTAGCGGCGAGCGATAGCGGAGGAATTGTCTCAAACAGATAATTAAGATGATTGGACATCTAGACTAAACCCCGATAGACACCTATAGAGAAAGTACCGTGAGGGAAAGACTCATAATTGGTTCTAAAAGTTACCTTTTGCATAATGGGCCTGCAAGACAAAATTTGGCAAGCTTAAGTAGTAAATGAAGGCGGAGTGAAAGCAAGAGAAAAACTCGTTAGTCAAATTCCCCGAAACCAAGTGATCTAACCATAGCCAGGTAGCTATGCTGACCGAACCAGTGATTGTGGCAAAAATCTTGGATGAGCTGTGGTTAGCGGTGAAATACTAGTCGAACTTGGAGATAGCTGGTTCTCTACGAAACTTATCTTAGTAAGGCGCCCCAAGTTGATTCGCCCCCAAACTCGGGGGCTTGAATTACTGGTGTAGTAAGACTATGGCGATAAGGCCTCTAGTCAAAAGGGGTAAGCCCTAACCAGAAATTAAAGTCACTAATACAGATTAAGTGTATAAAGAGGGTTCAACTTAGACAAACAGGAAGTAGGCTTGGAAACAGCCATCTGCACAGGAAAACGTAAAAGTTCACTGAATGAGCTAGGAACCTCTAAAAATCAAGGCGGTTAAATCTGTAACTGAAATTCTGGAAGCCAGACCGTAAGGAAGCATTAACTGGCTTGGTAGTAGAGCGTTCTGTAAGCACGATACGTGCGCACCTCGTGAGATAAACAGAAGTGATAATGCAGGCATGAGTAGTACAAGATTCACTCCCAAATAAATATATACAGCTTCTAAGGGCATTACGCCCGATGGATTATAATTCTTGTACCTGTTCAGGAAAAATATTATGGTACGAAGTACCTTCAACTGTTATTTATGGGACTTAGATTTAGGCATAATTTCTCTTAAGGAACTCGGCAAAATAAGATCTCGACTGTTTACCAAAAACATAGCTCTCTGCTAAAGGTTACTGAAGTATAGAGGGTGAATTCTGCCCAATGGTTGTATAGTGAAACTGAGGACTAACGTCTAAAGCAAAACCCAACTGAATGGCCGCGGTAACTCTGACCGTGATAATGTAGCACAATAAATAGCCAATTAATTGTTGGCGGGTATGAATGGAACCACGAGGGTCTTACTGTCTCAAGAGGAAAGCCGATGAAATTATAGTTGTAGTGAAGATACTACATAAACATTGTAAGACGAAAAGACCCTATCGAGCTTTACTGGATACCAATAACGTTAACTTAAAATGATCGATACTAAGTATCCTAATTTTAAGTTAATAATTTTTGTTGGTAGGACAGTTTAGTTGGGGCGACTACCTTTGAATAAGAAACGAAGGCGAGCTTATGGTATACAAAGCTAATCTCATTAGCCTGACAGTGAGGGGGACATCCCTAGCTGGCACAAGGACGTAGTCCTATGTGGGCGATAATGACCCGATATGATTGTCCAAAATAAATATCGAAAGCGGATAAAAGCTACCGTAGGGATAACAGCGTAATATTGTCGGAGAGTTCTTATCGAGGACAGTGTTTGCGACCTCGATGTTGAATTGCGGTGCCCTGGTGCTGTAGAAGGTACCTTAGGTTGGTCTGTTCGACCATGAAAACCGTACATGATTTGAGTTCAGAGCGTGGTGACACAGCTCGGTTTCTATCTACAATGTTCAATCCCAACTTTTCTGAGTCTTAGTACGCAAGGAATGGTCTCAGCGATGCTCGACTATATTGGCCCCATCGATGTAATCAACTTCTGGCTGCTGCAAAGAAGGAAAACAAAAGGTCTAGGGATTAACAAGGTGCCACGAAAGTGGCGCACCTTTTCATATACCATGTGGGTGCATAGCCCCTGGTATACTATGGAATTAACACTAGGGCTCATCATACTAATAGTGTTAACGTATGGATTAAAGGCCCCGACTTTAAGATTAGCTATGCTACTTGCGGGTGCTGTGGGGGCTGCTGGGCTATTAGCTGAGCCCCATCTATTATGTTGGACACAGGCTATTAAGATGTTGGTGATGCTGAGTGGGTTAGCTATACTATGTATGCTGGACCATCGAACATCGCATCGATCAAGCTCTTTATTGATTTTATTAGTGATCTTAGGTAATTTATTACTTATTGGGTCAACAAATTTAATTTCTATATATTTAGCATTAGAAATGCAAACATTATGTATGTTTATCTTAGTGGCTTATAATAAAAACTCATTGTTATCGGCAGAAGCTGGGCTGAAATACTTCGTGTTAGGGGCACTATCTTCGGGGTTGTTCCTATTTGGTTGCGCCTTAATTTATGGCTCCACAGGAGAGCTTGAACTTCAATTTATTCGTATGAGTATAGTATCTTATGGGACATTAGCTGGTAAGTGTCTTATTACTATCTCATTGTTATTTAAAGTATCTGCAGCCCCATTTCATATGTGGGCCCCCGATGTCTACGAAGGGGCTCCAACTTGGGTAGCTGCGCTATTATCTATCGTGCCTAAATTGGGGGTATTAGCTATTATAGTACAAATAGGCTTAAATGAAATGGGGTTATTAATAGCCGGATTAATCTCTTTGATTGTTGGGGCTATAGGAGCTTTGAATCAAACTCGAATAAAAAGACTACTAGCTTATAGCGGGATAAGCCATATGGGGTTTGTGTTGCTTGGAATAGCTATTGGGTCTATAGAAAGTTTTCAGGCGAGTTTAATGTATATAGGTGCTTATATAATAACTCAAATACTACTTTGGTCTGTAGTACTAATTATATCTCCTAAAAGAGACATGCTTATTGAGTTTAGTGGTGTTTCAAGATTAAACCCAATGTTAGCATTAGCATTAGCTACAGGTTTATTGTCTACTGCAGGAATTCCCCCTTTAATTGGGTTTTTAACTAAATGGTATATTATCTTAGCAGCTGTTGGTCAAGGTTACTATCTTAGCGCTTTAATAGCTTTAGTTTGTTCTGTGATAGCTGGAGTTTATTACCTTAGATTAGTTAAAATTATGTTTTATCAACCTTTGTCGACGCCTTTAGTAATAACAAATATACTAAATTCTCCACGTGGCAACGTAGCACCGGAGGAAATGGGTTTAGGCAAGGCAATATTAATAGGGGCAAGTTTATATTTAATATTGACAATTATAGTATGTCCTAGTTTGTTCTTTCAATTAACACATTTGATTATTTTAGATTTATTCCCATGTATCTTCTAGTTATATTAATACCATTACTAAGCGCAGTCGGAAGCGGACTAGGGGGTCGCTATCTAGGAAGAAAAGGGGCTGGCTTGTTAAGTTCTGTGTGGGTTCTTGCCAGTAGCCTTCTCTCTTTTGTATTATGTTATGAAATCCTTATTAATGGGTCTACAGTATATATAGAGTTAGGCAGATGGATAGAGTCAGATTTACTAATAACTAACTTTGGCTTACAATTTGATATGGTAACAGCTGTAATGTTAATAGTAGTAACCACAATTAGCGGATTAGTTCATGTCTATTCTACAAGTTATATGAGAGAAGACCCCCATTTACCTAGATTCATGAGCTATCTGTCTCTATTTACCTTTTTTATGTTAGTTTTAGTTACTAGTAATAATTATGTGCAATTATTTATTGGTTGGGAAGGTGTTGGTTTATGTTCTTACTTATTAATTAATTTTTGGTTTACGCGTATACAAGCTAACAAGGCGGCAATTAAGGCAATGTTGATCAATAGAATAGGAGATATAGGATTAATGCTAGCTATTATATTAATCTGGAAAGAATTTGGGGTATTAGATTACTGTAGTTTATTCTCCGCTTTATCACCATCTTCAGCTTGTACTTGGATTTGTATATTACTAACCATAGGGGCCGTAGGAAAATCTGCCCAATTAGGGTTACATACTTGGTTACCGGATGCTATGGAGGGTCCCACACCTGTTTCAGCCCTAATTCACGCAGCAACAATGGTAACAGCAGGAGTATTTTTAATTATAAGATCAGCTCCCCTTTTCGATTACTCTCCAACTGCAACAATTATTGTGGGTTTAGTTGGCTCTTTAACTGCTTTCTTTGCAGCTACAGTAGGATTAGTCCAATCGGATATAAAAAAAGTTATTGCTTATTCTACTTGTAGTCAACTAGGATATATGGTAATGGCTTGTGGTACTTATAGCTGTTTAAGTAGTTTATATCATCTACTAACTCATGCCTTCTTTAAGGCTTTATTATTCTTAGGGGCAGGCTCAATAATTCATGCTCTTCTAGATGAACAAGATCTTAGGAAGATGGGGGGAATAATCCGGGGCCTACCTCTAACATATGTATTAATGTTGATTGGTTCATTGTCTTTAGCTGGTTTTCCCTATTTATCGGGATTTTACTCTAAAGATTTAATATTAGAATTAACTTATAATAATTATTGTTTAATATCTATTTATTGGTTAGCTTCAATTACAGCCTTCTTAACTGCTTTTTATTCATTCCGATTAATATACTTAAGTTTTGTGTCTAAGCCTAATTTAACACGTATAAGCGCACAACACTTACAAGAAGCTGATTGGAACTTATTGGGCCCTTTATTAGTATTAGCAATAGGAAGTATCCTAGTTGGTTATATCGCTCAAAATATGGTGTTTGCGCCAGGTATACGTCCCTTGCCGCTTGTGCCCACAATAGTCTCTTTAGCACCAGTTATTATGTCTGTAACAGGGATATTACTAGTGTTTATACTTCGTCCATATATTATTTATTATATTACACGTCCTAGTATATATGGTTTCTTATTTTATGCTTGGGAGTTTAATCAAATAGCAAATTATTATATTGGAAGCACAATTTGGAAGTTCGGTCATATTGTCTCTTATCGTACTATAGATAGGGGTATTTTAGAGATTTTAGGCCCTACTGGAATAGCCCGATTTATGGTTGATAGAACTAAAGAGTTAAGCAGCTTACAATCTGGTTTATTATTTAATTATGCATTAATGATATTAGTTGGAACAGCTATCGCACTTAAGTACCTAGTTGTAAATTAGAAACAGGATGAAGGAAAATTATTTTCCAAGTCCGGAGTAATTTCCTAAGATAGGAGAAAACTAGCCGCAGAGTAGTGGCTGGTAATTATATTAATATGATATTAGCTTGTATAGTGGGCTCTATATTAATAAGTATAGTAATAATAGCATTAATTCCAAGGGAAAATAGTATGAAACTACGCCAACAAGCGTTAGAGTGGTCTCTGATTACATTTGCTCTTTCTATTTTATTATTAGTTAACCTTCATCAAGAAGCTCAATTTCAACAGATAATAGAATTCAATTGGGTAAGTACAATAGGTTGGTTTGAAGGTTCTCCGATATTGTTTGCTATTGACGGGATCTCTATATTTTTCATTATACTAAGTACTTTATTAATACCAATTTGTATTTTAGTAAGTTGGAATAGTATTAAGTTTCTTGTTAAGGAGTTTATTCTATGCCTTTTAGGTATGGAATTATTATTAATTGGGGTATTCTCAACATTAGATTTGTTAATATTTTATGTGTTATTTGAGAGCATATTAATACCCATGTTTTTAATAATAGGAGTATGGGGAGCTCGGGCAGAGAAGATAAAAGCTGCCTATTATTTTTTCTTTTATACTTTAGTTGGTTCAATATTAATGTTATTTAGCATAGCAGTTATTTATAGAATAACAGGTACAACTGATTATTTATCTTTAACTAACATTCAGATTGATAGTAACATTCAAATTTGATTATTTATAGGTTTCTTCCTTAGTTTAGCAGTTAAGATACCAATGATACCCTTTCATATATGGTTGCCTCTTGCGCATGTTGAGGCTCCTTTAGCTGGTTCAGTGATTCTAGCTGGAATATTATTAAAATTAGGGGGTTATGGATTTATTAGATTCGCTTGGCCTCTTTTCCCCGAAGCAACAGAGTATTTAGCACCAATCATACTAACGTTATCATTAATAGCAGTGATATATGGAAGTTTAACTACTTGTAGACAGGTAGATGCGAAACGTCTAATAGCCTATTCCTCAGTAGCTCATATGGGAATAGTAACAATAGGTTTATTTACTCATACGATGGAGGGTTTAATCGCTTCTATATTCTTAATGATAGCTCATGGAGTGGTTAGCCCCGCTTTATTTATAGCAGTAACATTGCTCTATGAGAGACATCATACAAGGTTAATTAGGTATTATAGGGGAGTAGTTATGACCATGCCCTTATTTTCTATTATATTTATGGTGTTTACTTTAGCTAATATTGCTGTTCCTCTTAGTTGTAACTTTGTTGGAGAATTTTTATCCTTAGTAGCTGCTTTTTCTACTAGTACATCATTAGGTATTCTTACTTCAACTAGTATGGTTATAGCTGCTGCTTATTCGTTATATTTATATAATAGAATTTGTTTTGGGCAACTTTCTCCATATTTAATATTTTCGAGAGATATTAATAGACGAGAGTTTAATGGGCAATTACCGCTAATAGTAGCCATTGTATTATTGGGGATAGTTCCATACCCCCTAATCGAGTTAGTTCGTGTATGTTTGCCTAGATTTTTATAATTTTCTCTTTTCTGTGCCTACTTGGTTTATATGTGTATCTATTTATTTTTAATGCTGGTAGGGACAGGAGTTGAACCTGCATAATCAGATTATGAGTCTGAGAACTTACCGTTAGTTGACCCTACAAGCTGAGCTTAGCTAAGCACTATGTAACCATGGCCTGGGCTAAGAGCCCCACCAGTAAATACATACATATAAAAACAACCAAACTACATCTACAAAATGCCAATACCAACTAGCAGCCTCAAAACCAAAATGATGATGACGAGTATAGTGATAACTTATTAGTCTAGCTAAACATACAGTCAAAAATATAGTTCCAATTATAACATGAAAACCATGAAAACCTGTGGCTACAAAAAAGGTTGAACCATATACGGAGTCTGCGATTGTAAAAGGCGCTTCGTAATATTCCATAGCTTGTAGGGCTGTGAACTGAATCCCAAGTATTACGGTACAAGTAAGTGATTGTATGGCTTCTAATCTTTGTCCGCTAACTATGGCGTGATGTGCCCATGTAACTGTTGCTCCTGAACTAAGTAATATAGCTGTATTTAATAAGGGCACAGAAAATGGGTCTAACACTTCTATACCAACAGGGGGCCAAACAGCCCCTAATTCTATAGTGGGAGATAAGCTACTATGAAAGAAAGCCCAAAAGAATGCAAAAAAGAAGCAAACTTCAGAAGTAATAAAAAGGATCATACCATATCTTAATCCTCTTTTTACTATTTGAGTGTGGTGTCCTTGGAAAGTGGCTTCTCTAATAACATCTCTCCACCAAACAAACATTGTTAGTATTATTGTTATTGCGCCTAAATACATTATCCATGTATAACTATAATGAAAATATAATACTGAGCCTACTGTAAGCAGTAGCGCCCCAATTGCGCCTATATAAGGCCATGGACTAGGGTCCACTAAATGATAAGGGTGATAAGCCTTACTCATGGCTCCCCGGTGGGGAATTGAGCGGAGACTAATACTCCTGCCCAACAATTATTCTAAATATGGGTTAATGTAGATTTAGAGTATCATTAATGTATATGGTAGTTAACAGACAAAATACATATGCTTGAATCAAGGCCACGGCAATTTCTAGTAAAGTTATAAAAAACATTACTAATATTGGGGCTAAGCTTAAAACCAACATTCCATTACTAATCATTGCAAATCCAAAACTTGCTAATATAGCAAATAAAAGGTGCCCAGCAGACAAATTAGCAGCTAATCGAACACCTAAAGAGATTGCTCGGGAAAGATAGCTAACTGTTTCAATTATAACTAATAGAGGGGCTAATGATAAAGGAGCCCCACTAGGCATCATCATTGAAGCAAAGTTCCAACGGTATTGTGTTATCCCCAATATTGTTACTGCTATTAAAATAGATAAACTTAAACCGAAAGTAACAACAATATGGGCAGTTGGGGTAAATACATAGGGAAATAGACCTAGTAGATTTAACCCAGCAATAAACGTAAATAGGGTTATAATAAGAGTAAAATATTGAGTTCCCTTATTAGCTGTAGAATCTTTTACTAATCCTAAAAAGTGGGTATAAACAATCTCTTGTATAGCCTGCAATCTTGTAGGTATTAATTTATATGAACAACTTCCTATTAATATTACACTAAATAGGATAAGCATCATAATAGAAGAATTAGTAATTATACCCCCAATTATCCGAACTACATTAAACTGATCAAAGAAAGAAGCTGCCATATTGAATATATGTATAAAATGGGCCTATCTACGGAGGATATCTTGTAGTATAGCATATGCTCGATTAACCCCGAGTCCCTTACTAGGGGCTGCCCCCTCTTCCTGTAGTATACTTCTTATACGTAAATTATTTTGAATTTTAGGTAAAATAAATAAACTCATAATACTATAAAGTGCTAACAAGATTATTAATGTCCAGCTATATTGAGTTAAATAAGCAGTTATATCTAAGTGAGGCATTATTTGATGATTAAAAGATCCTTTAAAGATCAGCACATAATGAAGATAGCCAGCTGATATATTTATCCATGCTAACGGCTTCTATAACAATGGGCATAAAAGAGTGATTAGCGCCACATAACTCGGAACATTGACCATAAAATAATCCCGGTCTTTTAGCTAAAAATCCGGTTTGATTAAGACGTCCAGGCACAGCATCCATTTTAATAGCTAATGAGGGTACAGCAAATGCGTGAAGCACATCTGCGCCTGTAACTAAAACTCTTACATAAGTATCAATAGGAACAACCATTCTATTGTCAACCTCTAATAATCGGAGATCGCCGGGTTGAAGGTCACTCGTAGGTATCATGTAAGAATCAAATTCTAAAGTACTATCTTGACTTAAGGTAGTTTGATAGTCTGAATATTCATAAGACCAATACCATTGATGACCTATGGCTTTTACTGTTACACCGGGTTCTACTATCTCATCCATCAAATAAAGTAGTTTCAAAGAAGGGAATGCTATAAACACTAATATAACTGCTGGAATTATAGTCCAAACAATCTCTATTGTGACTCCTTCTATAAGATAGCGATGATAAGCTTGGCCTGTTAATCCTCTTAAAATTAACCATAATACAGTTGTTATAATAATAATTAAAATAAACATAATTTGGTTATGAAGGAATAAAATTTCTTCCATAACAGGACTAGCAGCATCTTGGAAGCTTAATTGAAATGGCTCAGCCGCGTCACGTAGGAGCGAGGCCTCTAATAATGCATTAATTGGAGTTTTCATTCTTCTCTAGCCCTGTTACTTTGTTAACACACTCAAAAGCTTTCCCAATTCCGTATATGCGGCCCCAAGAGTATTCTCACCTACTTTAGATTACTTTTAATCTAGAGTAAGCATGAACAAATATCTTACACGTTGGCTATTCTCTACTAATCATAAGGATATAGGTACTTTATATTTATTATTTGGTGCTTTTTCTGGGATGGCGGGGACAGCTTCAAGTATGTTAATACGGCTAGAACTGTCAGCTCCAGGTAGTATGTTAGGAGATGATCATCTATATAATGTGATTGTAACAGCACATGCTTTATTAATGATTTTCTTCCTGGTAATGCCAGTAATGATTGGAGGATTCGGAAATTGGTTTGTGCCAATTATGATTGGTGCGCCCGATATGGCCTTTCCTAGATTAAACAATATCAGTTTCTGGTTATTACCCCCTTCTCTAATACTATTGGTTGGTTCTATGTTTGTGGAACAAGGGGTAGGTACAGGCTGGACTGTTTATCCCCCACTATCAAGCATTCAAGCTCATTCAGGGGGAGCAGTGGATATGGCTATATTTAGTTTACATCTAGCTGGTATATCTTCCATTTTAAGTTCTATCAACTTTATAACTACTATAATTAACATGAGGATTCCTGGCATGAGCATGCATAGATTACCTCTATTCGTATGGTCTATATTAATTACTACAATATTGTTATTATTATCTTTACCAGTGTTAGCTGGTGCGATTACAATGTTATTAACAGATAGAAATTTTAATACGACATTCTTTGACCCTGCGGGAGGAGGAGATCCTATTTTATTCCAGCACTTATTCTGGTTTTTTGGACATCCTGAAGTCTATATATTAATTCTACCAGGATTTGGTATGGTGTCTCAAATTATACCCACATTTTCTGCTAAACAACATATTTTTGGTTATTTAGGTATGGTCTATGCTATGATTTCTATTGGAGTATTAGGATTTATTGTTTGGGCCCACCATATGTTCACCGTTGGTATGGATGTCGATACTCGTGCCTACTTTACTGCCGCCACTATGATTATTGCTGTTCCTACTGGGATTAAAATATTTAGCTGGCTAGCTACTATATATGGGGGAAGCCTACGGCTTGATACACCTATGTTGTGGGCTATTGGGTTTGTGTTCCTATTTACCGTTGGTGGTTTAACTGGAGTTATATTAGCTAATAGTTCATTAGATATAGCATTACACGATACTTATTATGTAGTAGCTCACTTCCATTATGTGTTATCTATGGGAGCCGTATTTGCTATATTTGGGGGATACTACTATTGGTTCGGTAAAATTACAGGTTATAGTTATAATGAATTATACGGTAAGATCCATTTCTGGATTATGTTTATCGGAGTTAATTTAACTTTCTTCCCCCAACATTTCTTGGGTTTAGCTGGATTACCTAGAAGATACTCGGATTTCCCTGATGCTTATCAAGATTGGAACTTAGTTAGTTCTTACGGAGCTATAATAGCTCTAATAGGAATTATATGGTTCATATACTTGTCTTATGAGGCACTAGCAGCCGAAAGACCATTTAAGGGTTGGTCAACTTCGCCTGGTTCGTTAGAATGGTCTTTATCTTCTCCGCCTGCTTTTCATACTTATAATGAATTACCGTTTGTTTATCAGCGTAAATTGAGTCATGGGGATGATTTAAATATTATTTCCACACTACTCCTTTGACCTTGGGGAGTCTATAAGGCAATGTGTTCTTCTAATACATGCAAGGCCCTAATAAGGGCCCTACTGGTGAGGATAAACGGAAATTATTTCGGTTGACGTATTAGAATAGGTGGGATAGTGGCCCACCTGGTCGAAGATGCGTAGTATAGCCACACTTTCACTGAAACAAGGGGAAGACATTTTGGCAGCAGTAGAGAATCTTGTGCAATGGGTAAACGCTTGACACAGGGTTTCACACTGAGGTCTGTCTAACTAAGTGCCAGCAGACGCGGTTAAACTTAGAGGCCCAGTTTTTATTTCGCATTAGGCGTTAAAGTATGTAGTGAAGCATGAGAATAAAGTAAGGTAAACCTCTTGGTAGCGGTAAAATGTTTGAAGCAAGAGTGGAAGTCCGAAGGTGGAGACTCCTTACTTCGTTCATGGTATATCTTCATGAAATACGAAAGCTTGGATAGCAAACAGGATTAGATACCCTGGTAGTCCTCGCCTTAAACTTATACAATAGCTTTATTAGCAAATAACCTTATTGTATGCCTGAATACTATGATCGCAAGATTGAAACTCAAAAGGCTTGGCTGTTCACTGTTTGAATCAGAGGAGCGTGTAATTTAATACGATGATCCGCGTGTCACCTTACCTTTCCTTGAAAGCGAACTACCTTTTGTAGGTAGTAGTCGCTCAGGCATTGCATGGCCGTCGTCAGGATAACAATAAATGTTATCCTTAACCCTATTATGGATTAAGTCAGGTGTCATGGTCTTTATGGAAAGGGATATTATGCGCTACATTCTCCTATACAATATACACAGTAAATTAGGAGGCGGAGATTCTCTGAAACGGGAATCCTAAGTAGGATTTGATAGTAATCGGGAAGTAGAGCGTTCCGGTGAATTCTAACCCAGTGTTAGCACAAATCGCCCGTCGTCCCCTTCAAGTTAAGGATACGAGACGCCCCGCAGCGGGGTTATCCCTCCTTTTCGAGAATGGGTAAGTCGTAACATAGTAAGGGTAAGGGAACTTGTTCTTGGGCCAAGTTATGCGCGTTCAATACGTACTTGGCCGCCCTCTGTAACTAGGATGATGAGTACTATTATTTCAATTATCTTTAAAACGCTTGCAATAATAATACCTCTATTAGTGGCTATAGCTTATTTAACTTTAGCAGAAAGAAAGGTATTAGGGTATATGCAAGCACGAAAAGGACCTAATGTAGTTGGTGTTTATGGACTATTACAGCCTTTAGCTGACGGATTAAAATTATTTACTAAAGAGATGGCTATTCCCAATCATGCTAATCTGTCGGTTTATATTGTAGCCCCGATTCTATCGCTTACTTTAGCTTTTTTAGCTTGGGGGGTTATTCCTTTTAGCCCCGGTGTTGTATTAGCTGATATTAATGTTGGTATCTTATACATCTTTGCTGTCAGTTCTATAGGGGTGTATGCTATTTTAATGTCTGGTTGGGGAAGTAATTCTAAATATGCATTTTTAGGGGCTATCAGAGCAGCAGCTCAAATGATTAGCTATGAAGTGTGTATAGGGCTTATTCTAATATCAGTAATATTATGTGCAGGTTCTCTTAATATCACTCAGATTGTTTTAGCTCAAGCCGAAATTTGGTATATAATACCTTTATTTCCAGCTGCTTTAATGTTTTTTGCTTCGGCATTAGCTGAAACTAATCGGGCTCCTTTTGATCTTACCGAGGGAGAATCAGAATTAGTATCTGGATATAATGTAGAATATTCTAGTATGTCGTTTGCTCTATTCTTTTTAGCTGAATATGGCCATATTATTTTAATGAGCTGTTTGATAAGTTTATTGTTTTTAGGTGGTTGGGCACCTTTTACAGGAATTATAGGAATGGGTTGCTTAGCCCTTAAAACTACCGCAATAGTGTTCGCATTTGTGTGGGTGCGAGCTTCTTTCCCTAGAATGAGATATGACCAACTTATGTATCTATTATGGAAATCTTATTTACCTTTTAGTCTTGGTTTAATCGTTTTAGTTTCTGGCCTGTTGATAGGTTTAGATGCAGTGCCTTGCTAGCATTTAGGGAGATAGCTTCCTGAGCGCATGCATATGGAATCACCAAACAAAATGTTACGAATAAGAACTCAACATCCAATACTCTCTATTGTGAATGGGGTACTAGTTGATTTACCAGCCCCTTCTAATATTAATTATTACTGGAATTTTGGTTCTTTGTTAGGACTTTGTTTAGCTATTCAATTGATTACTGGAATATTCTTAGCTATGCATTATTGTTCTGACGTTAGTTTAGCTTTTGACTCAATTTCCCATATTTTAAGAGACGTCAATTATGGTTTTATGTTAAAGTATATTCATGCTAATGGAGCTTCATTATTCTTTCTCTGTGTATATATACACATGGGCAGAGGACTCTATTATGGGAGCTACATGAAAATGGACGTTTGGAATATAGGGGTTATAATTTACTTAGTGATGATGATAACAGCTTTCTTAGGGTATGTATTACCTTGGGGACAAATGTCCTTTTGGGGAGCTACAGTTATTACTAACTTTTGTTCTGCTATACCCTATATAGGAACAGATGTTGTTCAGTGAATTTGGGGAGGATTTAGTTTATCTAACGCGACTCTTAATCGTTTCTACTCTTTACATTATCTTTTTCCTTTTCTTATAGTTGGATTAGGCGTATTACATATTATTAGTTTACACACAGCTGGGTCAAATAATCCTTTAGGGATTGACTCTAATATAGACAAAGTTACCTTTCATGTTTATTATACTTATAAGGACTTGTTTGGTATAATGGTACTTAGCACTATTTTAATTATATTTTGTTATTTTATGCCTAATGTATTAGGTGATCCTGAAAATTTCATTCAAGCTAATCCTTTAGTAACTCCTGTTCATATACAACCAGAATGGTACTTCTTATTCGCATATGCTATACTACGTTCTATACCTAACAAGCTTGGAGGGGTCTTGGCTATGGTATTTAGTATCTTGGTGTTATTTTTATTGCCCTTTATTCATACTAGTAAATTAAGAGCTTTAACATTTAGGCCTTTAGCTAAAATAGCATTTTGGTTTTTAGTAGCTGATTTTGTATTATTAACTTGGTTAGGAGCTAACCCAGTTGAGGAACCTTACATTATGATTGGGCAATTTGCTTCTATATTCTACTTTACCTACTTCTTATTATTAATCCCTCTGTTAGGTTGGGTAGAAAATTATTTACTGAAATAGCCTTTGATTATGAGAAACTCTTGTGTACAATTCATATTAGGACAGTTGGACAGGCGTTATTTTATAGCAATTATTTTGCTGATAATAATTTTGTTTATTCTTGGCGAATTTATCCCCGTGGCTTACGCTCTAGCTCCTGCCCCCCACCCGGTCTACAGTTACTGCCCAATCCCGGGTGTATTTATAACCGGTTTAAGTTCGGGCGAAGTTATATTAAGTATTCTCCCCCTTAATCTTGGGGAACTCTTTATTGTTGGTGATGAAGCCCTACTGAATGGACAAATTGTCGGCACGTTTATAAGCCAGCCGGCCTCGACTGCTGCTTTTTCTATAGATTATTACCCCGAGGTGGATCAGATAAGTGTGAGTATTGACGGCAATTTGCACATATTCTATAACACTGGAGAGCCGGCGGCTTCCTTTATCTCACATGAATAGCTTATTTTATATAATATCCTTAGGAATAGTTGGAGCTAGTTTTATGGTTATATCTACGCCGAATCCTGTTTATTCAGTATTCTGGTTAGTTATTGCCTTTGTTAATGCTGCTGTTATGTTTATATCGTTGGGATTAGACTATATAGGCCTAATATTTATAATTGTCTATGTAGGGGCTATTGCTATTTTATTTTTGTTCGTAATTATGTTAATTCAACAGCCTAATAAAGTAGATTCTCAAGATCACTCGCATTTTTTACCTGTAGGATTATCTGTTATATTCTTATTTTATAGTCTACTAACTAATAGCCCTAAATATATCAGCAATCCTGTTATAGGATCTAGAACTAACATTGGGGCAATTGGAAATCATCTTTATACAACTTATTATGAATTAGTGTTAATTGCTAGTTTGGTGCTACTAGTCGCTATGATAGGGGCTATATTATTAGCTCAACAGCCAAATTCACCTTTTTTATATAATTCTCATGGTGAATCATTACGTAGTAGGCAAGATCTCTTCCTACAAATCACCAGAGAGCACCTTTAGGTGCCTTCTGGCCAAGTGCTAATGCACGTCTCCACTTAGGAACATGGAGTTCAAAGGAATACTAATACTACTTATCGTTAGCGGGACATTATCAATTCTAATTTTAGGAGCATCTTATCTATTAGGCTATAAACAACCTGATATGGAAAAAGTGTCAGTCTATGAATGTGGGTTTGATCCTTTTGATAACCCGGGGAATCCCTTCTCCGTTAGATTCTTCTTAATTGGGATCTTGTTTTTGATATTTGATCTTGAAATATCTTTTTTATTTCCCTGGGCTGTTACATATATGGGCTTACCTTTATTTGGATATTGGGTTGTTATGTTATTTTTATTTATCTTAACTTTAGGGTTAATTTATGAGTGGATAGAAGGAGGCTTAGAGTGGGAAAACTAGCCTCTAATTGGTATAGCGCATGTCTTATTTAATATTATCAATTGTCATCTTATTAATCGGGATCTTAGGTATTATTCTTAATAGAAGCAATTTAATTATTATGCTAATGTGTGTAGAGCTAGTTTTACTGGCCTCTACTATTTTGCTTCTATTTGAGTCTCGTGTGCTCTATACGCTTTTTGGTCAAATTTTTGCGATTGTAATTCTAACTGTCGCAGCTGCCGAGTCTGCTATCGGTTTAGCCATTATGGTTAACTATTACCGTTTACGTGGTACAATTGCTGTTCGAGCCTTAAATTTATTAAGAGGTTAACTCCTAATTAAAAATGAGCCAGATACTTATGCAATATTTTAACTTAGCGGAGGAGAATTATTTTAAGTATGGATTATCAGTAATCCAGTTTATCCAAATTGGTAAGTTCTATGAACTTTGGCATGAGCCTAATACCCTTAGTAGGCAACAAGCATACTCTCAAACCGAGTTATTAATTGAGTCATCCATACGAAGTAAGCCTTTGGAGGTAACGCCTCCTATTGAACAAGTTGCCTCGTTACTTGATATGAGAATAACATTGCCCGGTAAAAGATCCTTGCTTCAAATGGGGTTTCCAATTTATTCCCTTACTACTCATCTAAGTACCTTGTTGGATAAAGGTTGGACTGTTATAGTTATCGATGAATTAGTCACTAGTAAATCAGGGCCAAAACAACGCGCAGTATCTCAGGTTTATTCTCCTAGTTGTAATTTAGAGGACTGTTCGGAATTATCTTATGTGTTATCAATTTATTTTTCTCAAGACGACTTATTAGGTATTACTTTATTTTCAGCTATGAATGGGCATAGTATAATGTTTCCTGTCTCTTGGACGGACAGAGATAAAGTAGCCCGGTTATTAATCAGTTATCGTATTAGAGAAATAGTAATTTGGGTAAACTCAGAGGTTGGCTCAGAGATTTTAATAAATAAAATATATAATTTATTAATTGGTTGGAATTTATTCCCCTCTGAATCCAATGCTAAAATTGAAGTTATGGGAGAAGCACTGACCAACTTACCTTATTATTTATCTTATAGGTATAAAAATAATAAGGAGTGGGTTTTGCTCCATATTTATATGGGCATTAACGCAGAGTGGTTTAACAAAAATTATCAAGAATATACTCTTAGTAAGATATTTCAAAGTACTTGAACAGAAAATGTTAATCAAGTAAATCTAATTAGCCTTTTAGGAATATTACAATTTATTAAAGATCGAAATCCTAATCTTATTAAGAACCTTCAACTTCCTGAGTGTTATAATTCTGTTATTAGCCCCCTAAACTTAATATTATGTAATCGAGCAGAATATCAATTGGACTTATTGCCTAAGGGGGGAAAACTAGGTAGTTTACTTAATTTGGTTGATTACTGTTCTACTGCAATGGGTAAAAGATTACTCAAATTCAGACTTCTTAACCCTATTACAGATTATTTTGAATTAAATCTTCGTTATGAGGAAATTGCTACATTTAAACAATTAATTGACAAGAAAATATTTGACAATTCCGAGTTAAAACACATTAAAGATTTATCTTCTTTACATCGTCAATGGGCAATATGTGCCTCGAGTGATACTACCTTGCCACCTAAAAAATTAAGTCAAATTTACCATTCTTATTTGTTTGCTAGTCAATTAATAAGTAAATTAATAAGTAATAAATGAATTAATATTCAATTACCCCTTTTAGTTGGGCCCCAATTAGAATCGCTAATTGAGGAAATAGGCCGAGTTTTCCAGATAGATAGTCTTTTAAGTGATTTTAAAGATGTATTACAGCCAACTGATAATCTAACTAACCTTCTTGCACAACAACAAATTTTAAGGGCTCAACTTACACAGTGGGCCGAACAGACTTCAAATATCGTGTTTCAAGATACAATTTCTATTAAAGCTGAATATTTTAATAAAAAGGGTTATGCTTTCTCTATTTTATCTAAAAAGTTAACTAAGTTAGAACATTACATGACTAATGCCTCTAGATCTGATAATTCAATTATTGTGTTGGATAAAAGAGGAAGTTACCATATAATTACTAGTTCTACCATTCATAAAGTATCAATCGAATTAAATTTATTAGAAGAGCAAATTAATACTTATGTTAAGCAGATTTATAACCGGGAACTTAAAAGATTATATTTCAGTTATTCCGAGCTGTTTTTACCCTTAGTAAATATGATTTCTAGATTAGATGTTGCATTAAGCGGGGCTATTGCGGCTATTAAATTTAATTATACTAAACCTTGCTTAACACCAACGAAATCCCAACAAACCAAGGGTCTAATTGAAGCAATTAATATACGACACCCATTAGTAGAACAGTTAAACACTCAAGAAGAATGTGTAGCTCATAATATTAGTTTAGAGGATAAGGGAATGTTAATATTTTCAGTAAATGGTGCAGGCAAATCTACTTTACTTAGAGCAATTGGAGTCAACGTAATCTTAGCTCAAGCAGGAATGTATGTTGCTGCAGATTCATTTAAGTTAAGACCTTATAACTATTTAGTTACTCGTATTTTAGGGGGGGATGATCTCCATAAAGGCCAAGGTACTTTTGAGGTCGAAATGAGAGATCTTTCAACTATATTAAAGCTAGCTAATTATAACAGTTTAATATTAGGTGACGAAATTTGTCATGGAACAGAAGTTAGTTCAGGAACAGCAATATTAGCTGCAACAATTGAAAGATTAACAGCTGCACAAACTAGTTTCGTTCTTTCTACTCATCTACATCAAGTTTTTTCTTTAATTGATTCGCCAGTTCAGTACTATCATTTATCTGTTATTCAACAAAAAGATTTGGGCCTAATTTATGAACGTAAATTGAAACCTGGCCCAGGGCCCTCCCAATATGGCATTGAAGTTATGGGTCACATAATTAATGACAAAAATTTTTATAATAGTGCTTTAAAATATCGTAAACTTATTAGTTGGAAGCTACCATCCCGAAGTGAGTCAAATTCTTTAACAGTATTCCGCCCTTCTAAATATAATGCTCAAGTTTTTATTGATTCGTGTGAAATATGCGGAGCTCCAGCGGAGGCTATCCACCACATTCAACCTAAGAAATTATGTAATAGAAGATTGAATCGAAGGTCTAACTTGGTGCCAGTCTGCTCAAGCTGTCATTTAGATATTCATAGAAATAAGATCTCTATTTTAGGTTGGAAGAGAACCCCAAGACATAAGAAATTATATTGGGTTTATCTTAATGAGTCTTTAGATAGTGGAACTGAGTAA